GTCCTTGTAGCTTATACAAAGCATGACACTGAAGATGTCAAGATGGATGCTCAACACACCCGAGGACAAAAGACTTAGTCCTAACCTTACTGTTGGTTGTTGCTAGAGATATACATGCGAGTATCCGCGTTCCAGTGAAGAAGCCCTGGGCACCTTCCACAGAAGTAGATAGGAGCGGGTATCAGGCACACCTTACTGTAGCCCAAGACGCCTTGCATTTGCCACGCCCCCACGGGTCCACAGCAGTAGTAAACATTAAGCAATGAGTGTAAACTTGACTTAGTCATAGCAAATTAGGGTTGGTAAATCCTGTGCCAGCCACCGCGGTTATACAGGAAACCCGAATTAACATTATAACGGCGTAAAGAGTGGTCACATGCTATCCGACTAGCTAAGATTAAAAAGCAACTGAGCTGTAATAAGCTAAAGATGCTCATAAGGCCGCCGCCTGTAAAGAAGATCTTAGTACAACGATTAATTGAACTCCACGAAAGCCAGGGCCCAAACTGGGATTAGATACCCCACTATGCCTGGCCCTAAATCTTGATGCTTCACCCCCTACTTAAGCATCCGCCCGAGAACTACGAGCGCAAACGCTTAAAACTCTAAGGACTTGGCGGTGCCCCAAACCCACCTAGAGGAGCCTGTTCTGTAATCGATGATCCACGATACACCTTACCATTTCTTGCAAGTATCAGCCTATATACCGCCGTCGCCAGTCCACCCACCCTGACGGTTCAACAGTGGGCGCAATAGCCTAACCACGCTAATAAGACAGGTCAAGGTATAGCCTATGGAATGGGAGTAATGGGCTACATTTTCTAGATTAGAACATGACGGCAAAGGGGAATGAAACATCCCTTGGAAGGCGGATTTAGCAGTAAAGTGGGACAATCGAGCCCTCTTTAAGCCGGCCCTGGGGCACGTACATACCGCCCGTCACCCTCCTCACAGGCGACCAAATCCCCAAATACCTTAATAAGCTAATCAGCTGAAGAGGAGGTAAGTCGTAACAAGGTAAGTGTACCGGAAGGTGCACTTAGACTACCAAGACGTAGCTTAACAAAAGCATTCAGCTTACGCCTGAAAGATGTCTGCTTGTACCAGATCGTCTTGATGCCAAATTCTAGCCCAATCGACATTGACCTGGAATAACAAAGCCACTGAATACACCCAACTAAAGCATTTATTAGTCCAAGTATAGGCGATAGAAAAGACACCATTGGAGCGATAGAGATCACGTACCGTAAGGGAAAGATGAAATAGTAATGAAAAGCCAAGCTAAAAACAGCAAAGATCAACCCTTGTACCTTTTGCATCATGGTCTAGCAAGAAAAACCAAGCAAAACGAATTTAAGCTTGCCTCCCCGAAACCCAAGCGAGCTACTTGTGAGCAGCTATTGTTGAGCGAACCCGTCTCTGTTGCAAAAGAGTGGGATGACTTGCTAGTAGTGGTGAAAAGCCAATCGAGCTGGGTGATAGCTGGTTGCCTGTGAAACGAATCTTAGTTCACTCTTAATTCTCCTCCAAGGAAACTCACGAACCCTAATGAAGCGAATTAAGGGCTATTTAAAGGGGGTACAGCTCCTTTAAAAAAGAATACAATCTCTACGAGCGGATAAATAACTGTAGAACCAAAACCATTGTGGGCCCTTAAGCAGCCATCAGTAAAGAGTGCGTCAAAGCTCTATATTTCAAAAATATAAGAACTTTATGAATCCCTCCTCACTAACGGGCTAACCTATATTTCAATAGGAGAATTAATGCTAGAATGAGTAACTCGGGTCCTCCCTCTACGACGCAAGCTTACATCCATACATTATTAACAAAGCACCAATATACGATCAATCAAACAAGCAGAGTATTAAATAACTTGTTAACCCGACAGAGGAGCGTCTACTAAGAAAGATTAAAACCTGTAAAAGGAACTAGGCAAGCACGTCAAGGCCCGACTGTTTACCAAAAACATAGCCTTCAGCAAACCTATAGACAAGTATTGAAGGTGATGCCTGCCCGGTGACCTGAGGTTTAACGGCCGCGGTATCCTAACCGTGCAAAGGTAGCGCAATCAATTGTCCCATAAATCGAGACTAGTATGAATGGCTAAACGAGGTCTTAACTGTCTCTTACAGGCAATCAGTGAAATTGATCTCCCTGTGCAAAAGCAGGGATAAACACATAAGACGAGAAGACCCTGTGGAACTTTAAAATCAGCGACCACCCCAAGACGTCCAACAAACCCACTGGGCTCACTATTCGTCACGGGCTACTGGTCTGCAATTTTTCGGTTGGGGCGACCTTGGAGAAAAACAAATCCTCCAAATATTAGACCATACCTCTAGACTGAGAGCGACCTCTCAACGTGCTAATAGCAACCAGATCCAATATAATTGATCAATGGACCAAGCTACCCCAGGGATAACAGCGCAATCTCCTCCGAGAGTCCGTATCGACGAGGGGGTTTACGACCTCGATGTTGGATCAGGACATCCTAGTGGTGCAGCCGCTACTAAGGGTTCGTTTGTTCAACGATTAATAGTCCTACGTGATCTGAGTTCAGACCGGAGTAATCCAGGTCGGTTTCTATCTATGATGAACTCTTCCCAGTACGAAAGGATAGGAAAAGTGAGGCCAATACCACAAGCAAGCCTTCGCCTTAAGTAATGAAACCAACTAAATTACGAAAAGCTATCACTCCACACCACGTCCTAGAAAAGGATTAGCTAGCGTGGCAGAGCTCGGCAAATGCAAAAGGCTTAAGTCCTTTAACTCAGAGGTTCAAATCCTCTCCCTAGCTTTATTAACCCCACCCATGACAAACTACCCCATTCTAATCAACCTAATTATAGCCCTTTCCTATGCTCTTCCTATCCTAATTGCAGTGGCCTTCCTAACATTAGTAGAACGCAAAATCTTAAGCTACATACAAGGCCGTAAAGGCCCTAACATCGTAGGTCCCTACGGCCTGCTCCAACCCTTAGCAGACGGAGTAAAACTCTTTATTAAAGAGCCTATTCGCCCATCAACATCCTCCCCAACCCTATTCATTGTAACCCCCATACTAGCCCTTTTACTAGCAATCTCCATCTGAACCCCCCTCCCAATTCCTTTTCCACTTGCAGACCTCAACCTGGGCATACTATTCCTACTAGCGATATCAAGCCTAGCGGTTTACTCCATTCTATGATCTGGCTGGGCTTCAAACTCAAAATACGCCCTGATTGGAGCCCTGCGGGCAGTGGCTCAAACTATCTCATACGAAGTCACTCTAGCAATAATCCTCCTATCAATCATTCTCCTGAGTGGTAACTACACCTTAGGGGCCCTAGCTGTTACCCAAGAACCCCTCTACCTAATTTTCCCATGCTGGCCTCTAGCTATGATATGATATGTCTCTACCCTTGCCGAGACGAACCGCGCTCCATTTGATCTAACAGAAGGAGAGTCAGAACTGGTCTCAGGATTCAATGTAGAATACTCAGCAGGCCCATTCGCCCTATTCTTTCTAGCTGAATATGCCAACATCCTACTTATGAACACACTGACCACCATCCTGTTCTTCAACCCAAGCCTATTCAACCCACCTCAAGAGCTCTTCCCATTAATTCTAGCTACAAAAGCCCTACTGTTGTCAGCAGGATTCCTGTGAATTCGGGCCTCCTACCCACGATTCCGATATGACCAGCTAATGCATCTCCTATGAAAAAACTTCCTACCTCTCACACTAGCCCTATGCCTATGACACATTAGCATACCAATTTCTTACGCAGGCCTGCCCCCCTACCTAAGAAGGACCAAGGAAATGTGCCTGAATGATAAGGGTCACTGTGATAAAGTGAACATGGAGGTGCACCAACCCTCTCATTTCCTAAGACTTAGAAAAGCAGGAATTGAACCTGCACTTAAGAGATCAAAGCCCTTCATACTTCCATTATATTATTTTCTAGTAGGGTAAGCTAAACAAGCTATCGGGCCCATACCCCGAAAATGATGGTTCAACTCCTTCCCCTGCTAATGACCCCCCAAGCAAAACTAATCTTTATTGCCAGCCTCTCCCTAGGAACAACTATCACAATCACTAGCAATCATTGAATCACTGCCTGAGCCGGCCTTGAAATCAACACACTTGCTATCCTACCCCTGATCTCAAAGTCCCACCACCCACGAGCCATCGAGGCTGCAACCAAATACTTCCTAGTACAAGCAACTGCCTCCGCCCTAGTCCTATTCTCCGGAACAACCAACGCATGATATACAGGCCAGTGAGATATCACTCAGCTGACCCACCCTATATCCTGCCTAATCCTAACTTCAGCCATTGCCATGAAACTGGGCTTAGCCCCATTCCACTTCTGATTCCCAGAGGTCCTCCAAGGTACTTCCCTAGTCACTAGCCTCCTTTTATCCACAGTCATAAAATTCCCGCCGATCACACTACTATATCTGACCTCACACTCACTGAATCCAATTCTTCTGACCACGATAGCCGTACTTTCCACAGCTATTGGAGGGTGAATAGGACTCAACCAGACACAAATTCGAAAAATCATGGCTTTCTCCTCTATCTCCCATCTTGGTTGAATATCCATCATCATCGTCTACAACCCCAAACTCACCCTACTAAACTTCTATTTATACACAATAATAACTGCGGCCACATTCCTCACCCTAAACTTCATAAAAGTCCTTAAACTATCAACACTCATGACCGCATGAGCCAAAGCACCTTCCCTCAGCGCTATACTGATACTAACCATATTATCCCTGGCTGGTCTCCCCCCTCTAACAGGTTTCCTCCCAAAATGACTCATCATCCAAGAACTTACTAAACAAGACATAGTCCCCGCAGCCATAGCCCTATCCCTTCTATCGCTACTAGGACTATTCTTCTACCTCCGACTAGCATACTGTGCAACAATCACGCTCCCGCCGCATACCACAAACCACATGAAGCAATGACACATTAATAAGCCCGTCCCTGCTTCAATCGCTACCCTAACAGTCATGTCCACACTACTCCTCCCTATCTCCCCTATAATTCTTACTGCTGTCTAAGAAACTTAGGATCACTTAAACCGAAGGCCTTCAAAGCCTTAAACAAGAGTTAGACCCTCTTAGTTTCTGATAAAATCCGCAGGACACTACCCCGCATCTCCTGAATGCAACCCAGGCACTTTAATTAAGCTAGGATTTCCACAACCTCTAGATAGATGGGCCTCGATCCCACAACATTATAGTTAACAGCTATATGCCCCAACCAGCGGGCTTCTACCTACAGACCCTGGCACACAGTTAGTGTACATCGATGAGCTTGCAACCCACCATGAACTTCACTACAGAGCCGATAAGAAGAGGAATCAAACCTCTGTAAAAAGGACTACAGCCTAACGCTTAAACACTCAGCCATCTTACCTATGACTTTCATTAACCGATGACTATTCTCAACCAACCACAAAGACATTGGTACCCTATATCTAATCTTCGGCGCATGAGCTGGGATAGTAGGTACCTCCCTAAGCCTCCTCATCCGGGCAGAGCTAGGCCAACCTGGAGCCCTTCTAGGGGACGACCAAATTTACAACGTAATTGTTACAGCCCATGCCTTCGTAATAATCTTCTTCATAGTGATGCCAATCATGATCGGAGGATTCGGGAACTGATTAGTCCCTCTAATGATCGGTGCTCCAGACATAGCATTCCCACGAATAAATAATATGAGCTTCTGACTCCTTCCTCCATCCTTCCTCCTTCTCCTAGCCTCTTCGACGGTAGAAGCAGGAGTAGGAACAGGATGAACCGTTTATCCCCCTCTAGCAGGAAATCTAGCCCATGCCGGTGCCTCAGTAGACCTGGCAATCTTTTCCCTCCACCTAGCAGGCATCTCATCTATTCTAGGGGCAATCAACTTCATCACAACAGCAATCAACATAAAACCACCCGCTCTATCACAATACCAAACACCCCTATTCGTATGATCAGTACTGATTACCGCAGTTCTCCTCCTCCTATCCCTTCCAGTCCTTGCTGCCGGCATTACAATGCTACTCACAGACCGTAACCTTAACACGACCTTCTTCGACCCAGCAGGTGGAGGAGACCCAGTTCTCTATCAGCACCTATTCTGATTCTTCGGTCACCCAGAAGTGTACATCCTAATTCTACCAGGATTCGGAATCATCTCCCATGTCGTAACTTATTACGCAGGGAAAAAAGAACCATTCGGTTACATGGGTATGGTATGAGCCATGCTATCCATCGGATTCCTAGGATTCATTGTCTGAGCCCATCACATATTCACAGTAGGCATGGACGTAGACACTCGAGCATACTTCACATCCGCAACCATGATCATTGCCATCCCAACCGGCATCAAAGTCTTCAGCTGACTAGCAACACTGCATGGAGGAACAATCAAGTGAGACCCACCAATACTATGAGCGCTAGGCTTCATCTTCCTATTCACCATCGGAGGCCTAACAGGAATTATTCTAGCAAACTCCTCACTAGACATCGCCTTACATGACACCTACTACGTAGTAGCCCACTTCCACTACGTCCTATCAATAGGAGCAGTATTCGCAATTCTAGCGGGATTCACACACTGATTCCCCCTATTCACCGGATACACACTCCACTCCACATGAGCTAAAATCCATTTCGGAGTAATATTTGTAGGAGTCAACCTAACCTTCTTCCCCCAACACTTCCTTGGCCTAGCCGGCATGCCACGACGATACTCGGACTACCCAGACGCTTACACACTATGAAACACTATCTCCTCAGTAGGCTCACTAATCTCCATAACAGCCGTAATCATGCTAGCGTTCATCATCTGAGAAGCTTTCGCATCCAAACGTAAAGCCTCCCAATCAGAACTAACAAGCACAAACGTTGAATGAATACACGGCTGCCCACCCCCATACCACACATTCGAAGAGCCACCATTCGTCCAAGTCCAAGAAAGGAAGGAGTCGAACCCCCATATGTTGGTTTCAAGCCAACCGCATAGACCACTAATGCTTCTTTCTCATTAAGAGGTGCTAGTAAAGCAATTACATGGCCTTGTCAAGGCCAAATCACAAGTGAAACCCCTGTGCACCTCAACATCAACATGGCCAACCACTCACAATTCGGTTTCCAAGACGCTTCATCCCCTATTATAGAAGAACTCGTAGAATTCCACGACCACGCTCTGATAGTTGCCCTAGCCATCTGCAGCTTAGTCCTATATCTCATAGCCCTAACGCTCACGGAAAAACTATCATCCAGCACAGTAGACGCTCAAGAAATCGAGCTAGTAGTATGAACGATCCTACCAGCCATCGTCCTTGTCACACTTGCCCTTCCATCCCTACGAATTCTCTACATAATAGACGAAATCAACGAACCTGACCTAACCCTAAAAGCAATCGGTCACCAATGATACTGATCCTACGAATACACTGACTTCAAAGACCTCACATTCGACTCCTACATAGTCCCAACAACAGACCTCCCACTAGGCCACTTCCGACTATTAGAAGTAGACCACCGGGTAGTCGTTCCAATAGAATCTTCAGTCCGAGTTATCGTCACAGCTGATGACGTCCTCCACTCATGAGCCGTCCCAAGCCTAGGCGTAAAAACTGACGCAATTCCAGGACGACTGAACCAAACCTCCTTCACTGCTTCTCGACCTGGGGTCTTCTACGGTCAATGCTCAGAAATCTGCGGAGCCAACCACAGTTTCATGCCTATCGTAGTAGAAGCCATTCCACTTGCCAACTTCGAGAACTGATCTTCTCTCATGTCATCCTCATCATTAAGAAGCTATGAATCAGCACTAGCCTTTTAAGCTAGAGAAAGAGGGCACCAACCCTCCTTAATGGTATGCCTCAACTAAACCCAAATCCTTGATTTTTTATCATGCTAACTTCATGACTAACCTACTCCATGATTATCCAGCCCAAACTACTGACATTTCTGTCTGCGAACCCACCTTCCAGCAAAACTCCAGTAGTCCCAAACACCACACCCTGAACCTGACCATGAACCTAAACTTTTTCGACCAATTCTCAAGTCCATCTTTATTTGGGATCCCCCTGATTCTAATCTCAATGACATTCCCCGCCCTCCTCCTTCCCTCACCAGATAACCGATGAATCACCAACCGTCTCACAACCTTACAACTGTGATTCATCAACCTAGTAACAAAACAACTAATAATACCCCTAGACAAAAAAGGACACAAGTGAGCCCTAATCTTGACTTCACTAATAATCTTCCTCCTCCTAATCAACCTCCTAGGCCTACTCCCATATACCTTCACCCCAACTACCCAGCTATCCATAAACCTGGCCCTAGCCTTCCCACTATGACTAGCCACACTACTAGTAGGGCTACGAAATCAGCCATCTGCCTCACTAGCCCACCTTCTACCAGAAGGGACGCCAACACTACTGATTCCCGCCCTAATCCTAATTGAAACAACCAGCCTACTAATCCGCCCACTAGCCTTAGGGGTGCGACTAACAGCAAACCTAACAGCGGGCCATCTCCTCATCCAACTCATCTCCACAGCCACAACTGCAATATTTACAACAATACCAGCGATCTCCCTCCTTACCATACTAATTCTTCTCCTACTGACCATCCTAGAAGTAGCAGTAGCTATAATCCAAGCCTACGTCTTTGTACTGTTACTAAGCCTATACCTCCAAGAAAACATCTAACCCACCAATGACACACCAAGCACACTCATACCACATAGTAGATCCAAGCCCATGACCTATTCTTGGAGCAGCCGCCGCCCTGCTTACTACCTCAGGCCTAGCTATATGATTCCACCATGACTCTCCTCAACTACTAGCCATAGGCCTGCTATCCACAGCCCTAGTAATGCTCCAATGATGACGAGATATTGTCCGAGAAAGCACATTCCAAGGACATCACACCCCCACAGTACAAAAAGGTCTCCGATACGGAATAGTCCTATTCATCACATCAGAGGCCTTCTTCTTCCTAGGATTCTTCTGAGCATTCTTCCACTCTAGCCTAGCCCCCACCCCAGAACTAGGCGGACAGTGACCTCCCGTTGGAATTAAACCCCTAAACCCAATAGAAGTACCACTCCTGAATACCGCCATCCTACTGGCATCAGGGGTTACCGTCACATGAGCCCACCACAGTATCACCGAAGCCAAACGCAAACAGGCAATCCATGCTCTAGCCCTAACCGTCCTCCTAGGGTTCTATTTCACTGGCCTACAAGCCATAGAATACTACGAAGCCCCCTTCTCCATTGCCGATGGAGTGTACGGTTCCACCTTCTTTGTAGCCACAGGATTCCATGGTCTCCACGTAATCATTGGCTCTACCTTCCTCTTAGTATGCCTCCTACGCCTAATCAAGTACCACTTTACACCGAACCACCACTTCGGCTTTGAAGCTGCAGCCTGATACTGGCACTTCGTAGACGTTGTATGACTATTCCTCTACGTATCAATCTACTGATGAGGATCTTACTCTTCTAGTATAAAGAATACAATCGACTTCCAATCCTTAGAATCTGGTCAAAACCCAGAGAAGAGTAATGAACATAATCCTGTTCATAATTACCCTATCTATAATTCTCAGCATAGCTCTAACCATCCTAAACTTCTGTATCGCCCAAATAAACCCAGACTCAGAAAAGCTGTCCCCATACGAATGTGGTTTTGACCCACTAGGATCTGCCCGACTACCATTCTCAGTCCGATTTTTCCTAGTAGCAATTCTATTCCTCCTATTTGATCTAGAAATCGCCCTACTCCTTCCACTCCCATGAGCCACCCAACTCCAGTCCCCTATCACCACCCTAGCATGAGCCTCCGTACTCATTCTCCTCCTTACTGTGGGCTTAATCTACGAATGAATTCAAGGAGGACTGGAATGAGCAGAATAAAAGAAAGTTAGTCTAACCAAGACAGTTGATTTCGGCTCAACAGATTATAGTCAAACTCTATAACTTTCTTTATGTCTGTTCTACACCTCAGCTTCTACTCAGCCTTCACCATATGCAGCCTAGGCCTAGCCTTCCACCGAACCCACCTAATCTCTGCCTTACTATGCCTGGAAGGGATGATACTGTCCATATACATCGCCCTGGCCATATGACCAATCCAAACCCAAACACCATCCGCCTCGCTCCTCCCCATTCTCATACTCACATTCTCTGCTTGCGAAGCAGGCACAGGACTAGCCTTACTAGTCGCCTCTACTCGAACCCATGGTTCGGACCACCTACACAACTTCAACCTCCTACGATGCTAAAAATCATAATCCCCACTCTCATACTCCTTCCACTAACCGTCCTCTCCCCTCACAAACACCTGTGAGCCAATACCACAGCACATAGCCTACTAATCGCCACTGTCAGCCTCCAATGATTCTACCCCTCCTACCTCCCTAGCAAGAACCTAACTGGCTGAACCGCTATCGACCAAGTCTCTTCCCCCCTACTAATCCTATCTTGCTGACTACTACCCCTAATAATCATAGCAAGCCAGAACCACCTCGAACAAGAGCCACCCGCCCGCAAACGAGTCTTCATCGCAACAATCGTCGCGGTCCAGCCATTCATCCTCTTGGCCTTCTCCGCCTCAGAACTCATACTATTCTACATCTCATTCGAAGCCACCCTAATCCCAACCCTCATTCTAATTACACGATGAGGAAACCAACCAGAACGACTAAGCGCCGGCATTTACCTTCTATTCTACACGCTAGTCAGCTCACTTCCCCTCCTAATTGCCATCCTTCACCTACACAACCAACTAGGCACATTATACTTCCCAATACTAAAACTCTCACATCCAACAGCAGCCACCTCATGAACAAGCCTGGCATCAAGCCTAGCCCTTCTCCTAGCTTTCATAGTAAAAGCCCCACTATACGGCCTGCACCTATGACTACCCAAAGCCCACGTAGAAGCCCCAATCGCTGGGTCCATGCTCCTGGCTGCCCTTCTCCTAAAACTTGGAGGATATGGAATCATCCGAGTCACTACCCTAATCAACCCAATATCAACAAACCTGCACTACCCATTCATCACCCTGGCACTATGAGGAGCACTAATAACCAGCGCCATTTGCCTACGCCAAATCGACCTAAAATCCCTGATCGCCTACTCATCTGTTAGCCACATAGGCCTAGTCGTAGCTGCCACCATAATCCAAACTCAGTGAGCAATCTCAGGCGCAATAATCCTGATAATCGCCCATGGACTGACCTCATCCATACTATTCTGCCTAGCAAACACTAACTATGAGCGAACTCACAGCCGAATTCTCCTACTCACGCGAGGGCTCCAACCCATCCTGCCCCTAATAGCCATCTGATGACTACTAGCAAACCTAACAAACATGGCAATCCCACCAACAATTAACCTGATAGCAGAACTAACGATCGTAATCGCCCTGTTTAACTGATCCGCCCTAACGATCATCATGACAGGAGCAGCAATCTTACTCACAGCGTCATATACGCTGTACATACTAATAATGACACAGCGAGGAACACTCCCATCTCACATCACATCAATACAAAACTCCTCTACACGAGAACACCTCCTCATAGCCCTACATATAATCCCCATGGGACTCCTCATCCTTAAACCTGGCCTCATCTCCGGCATCCCCATATGCAGGCATAGTTTTAACCCAAACATTAGACTGTGATCCTAAAGATAGAAGTTAGACCCTTCTTACCTGCCGAGGGGAGGTTTAACCAGCAGGAACTGCTAATTCTTGCATCTGAGTCTAAAACCTCAGCCCCCTTGCTTTCAAAGGATAATAGTAATCCAATGGTCTTAGGAGCCACTCATCTTGGTGCAAATCCAAGTGAAAGTAATGGACCTACCCCTAATTCTCAATATCTCAATACTACTCACACTAGTGACCCTCTCCACCCCAATCATTCTACCCCTCCTGTCTGACAGCCTCAAAAATACCCCAGCCGTCATCACAAGCACTGTCAAAACCGCCTTCCTGATCAGCCTTATCCCAATAACCATCCACATCTACTCAGGAGCAGAAAGCCTAACCTCCTTCTGAGAATGAAAATTCATCATAAACTTCAAAATCCCATTTAGCCTGAAAATGGACTTCTACTCACTCACATTCTTCCCAATCGCCCTATTCGTATCATGATCAATCCTGCAGTTCTCCACATGATACATAGCCTCAGACCCACACATTACAAAATTCTTCATCTACCTCCTATTCTTCCTAATCGCAATACTCATCCTAATCATTGCCAACAACCTATTTATCCTGTTCATTGGCTGAGAAGGGGTAGGAATCATATCCTTCCTGCTAATCAGCTGATGACACGGACGAGCAGAAGCCAACACCGCCGCCCTACAAGCCGTCCTCTACAATCGAGTGGGGGACATCGGCCTAATCTTATGCATGGCATGACTGGCTTCCGCCACAAACACCTGAGAAATCCAACAACTTACCCCTCAACCCCAAATCCCCACACTCCCCCTACTAGGCTTAGTCTTAGCCGCAACCGGCAAATCCGCCCAATTCGGCCTACATCCCTGACTCCCAGCAGCCATAGAAGGCCCAACGCCCGTATCTGCCCTACTACACTCGAGCACAATAGTAGTAGCCGGAATCTTCCTACTTATTCGAACCCATCCAATATTCAGCAACAACCAAACCGTCCTAACCCTATGCCTATGCCTCGGGGCCCTATCTACATTATTCGCAGCTACATGTGCCCTCACCCAAAACGACATCAAAAAAATCATCGCCTTCTCCACATCCAGCCAACTAGGCCTAATAATAGTCACAATTGGACTAAACCTACCCCAACTAGCCTTCCTGCACATTTCAACTCATGCATTCTTCAAGGCAATACTATTCCTATGCTCAGGATCAATCATCCACAGCCTAAACGGCGAACAGGACATCCGAAAAATAGGCGGCCTGCAAAAAATACTACCCACAACCACTTCGTGCTTAACCATTGGCAACCTAGCTCTAATAGGAACTCCCTTCCTAGCAGGATTCTACTCAAAAGACCAAATCATCGAATGCCTAAGTACATCATACCTAAACACCTGAGCCTTAGTCCTAACCCTCCTTGCCACATCATTCACTGCAGTGTATACAATTCGAATAACCCTGTTAGTTCAAACCGGATTCGTTCGAATCTCCCCTCTGTCCCCAGTAAACGAAAACAACCCAGCAGTAACCTCCCCAATCACCCGTCTCGCCCTAGGAAGCATCACTGCAGGCTTCCTAATTACCTCCTACATCCTCCCAACAAAAACCCCTCCCATAACCATGCCTCTCTCCATCAAACTCACCGCTTTAGCAATCACAGCCCTAGGAATCCTCCTAGCCCTAGAAGCATCAAAAATATCCCAAGCCCTCATCCTCAAAAAACATAACCTTTTCTCAATATTCTCAGTATCCACAGGCTACTTCAACCCCCTAACCCATCGCCTTATCTCAACAAAATTCCTAAATGGAGGCCAAAACATTGCCTCACACCTAATCGACCTATCCTGATACAAAATACTAGGACCAGAAGGACTAGCCAATCTGCAAGTCACAGCAGCCAAAACTATCACCCCAGTACACTCTGGCTTAATCAAAGCGTACCTGGGATCCTTCGCCCTATCCATCATTATCATCCTCGCATCCACCTACAGAACCAACTAATGGCCCTAAATCTACGTAAAAACCACCCACTACTAAAAATCATCAACGACTCCTTAATCGACCTTCCAACACCATCAAACATCTCAGCTTGATGAAACTTTGGATCCCTCCTAGGCATCTGCCTAGTAACACAAATCATCACAGGACTTCTGCTAGCCATACATTACACAGCAGACACATCCCTGGCTTTCACTTCTGTAGCCCATACCTGCCGAAACGTGCAATTCGGATGATTAATCCGCAACCTGCACGCAAACGGAGCTTCACTCTTCTTCATCTGCATCTACCTACATATCGGCCGAGGACTCTACTACGGCTCATACCTGAACAAAGAGACCTGAAACATTGGCGTTATCCTCCTACTAACCCTCATAGCAACCGCCTTCGTAGGGTACGTCCTACCATGGGGACAAATATCCTTCTGAGGAGCCACGGTAATCACTAACCTATTCTCAGCAATCCCATACATCGGCCAAACACTAGTAGAATGAGCCTGAGGCGGATTCTCAGTAGACAACCCCACATTAACCCGATTCTTCGCCCTCCACTTCCTACTCCCATTCGTAATTGCAGGCCTAACGCTAGTACACCTAACCTTCCTCCACGAGACAGGCTCCAACAACCCCCTAGGAATTCCGTCAGACTGCGACAAAATCCCATTCCACCCATACTACTCCACAAAAGACATCCTAGGATTCGCACTAATGCTCATCTCACTCGTCGCCCTAGCCCTATTCTCACCAAACCTGCTAGGAGACCCAGAAAACTTTACCCCAGCCAATCCCCTAGTCACACCCCCACACATTAAACCAGAATGATACTTCCTATTCGCATACGCCATTCTACGCTCCATCCCAAACAAACTAGGTGGAGTCCTAGCACTAGCCGCCTCTGTCCTCGTGCTCTTCCTTATTCCCCTCCTCCATAAGTCCAAACAACGCTCAATGACTTTCCGACCTCTGTCACAAATCCTATTCTGAACCCTAGTTGCTAACCTCCTAGTCCTAACCTGAGTAGGCAGCCAACCAGTAGAACACCCATTCATCATCATTGGTCAGCTAGCCTCACTCTCCTACTTCACGATTCTGCTCATCCTATTCCCTGCTGTAGCGATCATCGAGAACAAGCTCCTAAAGCTCTAATCAACTCTAATAGTTTATGAAAACATTGGTCTTGTAAACCAAAGATTGAAGACTACACCTCTTCTTAGAGTTCACACATCAGAAAGAAAGGGGTCAAACCTCTATCACCAACTCCCAAAGCTGGCATTTTTACCTAAACTACTTTCTGGCCCGCCCCTAAACAGCCCGAATCGCCCCGCGAGACAGCCCCCGCACAAGCTCTAATACCACAAACAGAGCCAGCAACAGCCCCCACCCCCCAATTAAAAACAGCCCCGCCCCCCGCGAGTAAAAAGCAGCCACGCCACTAAAATCCAGCCGAACCGACGACAGCCCAGCATTATCTACCGTCCCCACCTCCGCCATCCCCCCAATCGGCCCGGCGGCGGAAACTCCAACCATAACAATTAGAAACATCCCTAGACCGTACCCAACAACCTTTCAATCCCCCCAAGCCTCTGGGTAAGGATCGGCCGCCAACGAAACCGAATACACAAACACCACTAACATCCCCCCAAGATACACCATAACCAATACCAAAGAGACAAAAGAAACTCCCAGACTTACCAGTCACCCGCACCCAGCAACAGACGCTACCACTAACCCCACTACCCCATAATAAGGAGAAGGGTTAGACGCAACGGCTAGACCCCCCAATACGAACAATGTACCTAGAAATAAGACAAAATTCATCATAAATTCTCGCCCGGCCCTTCTCCAGGAACTGTGACCTGAAACGCCACTGTTATTGAAATTTAACTACAAGAACCACCCCCCCCCTCACCCCCCCCAGCATGTTTCTGCTTGCTTTTACGGGGTATGTACTCCTTCGCATAGCATTCTTGTCCCCATCTACACTACTACAATGTAGGAAACGCAACGTCATACGTATTGCCATGCCAAGTTTAGTGAGAATATTATCTTCTATCAGTTAGCTTGCGCGCTATATCCCTTCTAGGCACATCTTTGCTTCAGGTACCATAAACCCAAGTGATCCTACCCCATACCAGACTACACGCGTTACCCAAGACCGCAACTGCTCCTCGCGCCTTCTACCTACCCGACCAAACGGCTAATGTCCCAGTACGCCTTTGAATTCTCGAAGGTCATAACTCCAGTCCATCTCCTACAACAGACTCACCACCTAACACTTTCAAGCGCTCCCAAGCCAGAGAACCTGGTTATTTATTGACTCCACCCCTCACGAGAACCGAGCTACTCAACGTTAGTGCTACTTTCGGTTCTTGCCCTCAAGGACATGAACTCCCTCCCAACTTAAGCCCACACACTCGCCCTACTTGCTCTTTTGCGCTATTGGCTGTTATCCCAGGGCCATAACTTGCCCCAACCTTCCCTCTTGCTCTTCACAGATACAAGTGGTCGGCTGAATAATCCTCCCCGCTTTCGTTACTCCGGCATCCGACCGTCTCTACACTTTATCTCTTTTTGGGGTCTCTTCAATAAACCCTTCAAGTGCGTAGCAGGAGTTATCTTCCTCTTGACATGTCCATCACATGATCGTCTACCTAGTAAACTCACCTGATCCACTTACCTTGTCATGGTTGACGGATAAGCCGGTCTCACACTTTGCCCTGATGCACTTTGACCCCATTCATGAAGGCCGCGCTATTTACCTCTTAAGTAGCTGTTGACTTAATGGTCGCTGGACATACTATTTATATTTCAATATTCCTGGGTTTAATACCTATAACCCATATTTTTGCATTAATTTCTTTATTGTTTGACATTTTTCGTTAAACTAACAAAAAAACTAACTATATTTCCCTACCATTTCCAAGCCATTGTTTTTTGTTTAACCATCATCAAACCCACCGCCCTTTTTCCCCTATCCACAAATTCAACAACCATTACCATTTCATTTACCCCACTCAACACACACCCATATGACAAAACCCAGCCAAATACCAAACCACAAAACCACACCACCAGC